CAAGCTATTATTGCAAAAATCGGCGAAAACAACAAACTATCATTAAGAATTTCGTCTTTAGACCAAAAACAAGCAAGGGGTGGAATACCACAAAGAGAAAGTGTTCCTACTAAAAAGGCTGTTTTTGTAATCGGTACATGTTTTGTCAAACCACCCATAAGAATCATATTCTGGCTTTTATCGGGAGAATATCCAACTATAGCTTCCATTGAATGAATTATGGATCCAGATCCTAAAAATAACAAAGCTTTCGAATAAGCATGAGTAATCAAATGAAATAAAGCGGATCGATAAGACCCCATACCTAGAGCTAACATCATATAACCCAGTTGAGACATTGTAGAGTAGGCTAAACCTCTCTTAATGTCTTTTTGAGCAAGAGCTAAAGTGGCTCCTAAGAGTACTGTTATTATACCTATCAAAGATATTATATACATTATAGAAGGGGTAACTATAAAAAGAGGAAGAAGACGAGCTACAAGAAAAATTCCCGCCGCTACCATAGTAGCAGCATGTATAAGAGCCGAAATAGGAGTAGGGCCCTCCATGGCATCAGGTAACCATACATGAAGCGGAAATTGTGCGGATTTAGCAATAGGACCCACAAATAAGAGAAATGCACACAAAGTAAGGAATAAGAGATTTACTCTATTATTTAAAATTAAATTATTGAATATTTCGAACAAATCCTGAAATTCAAAACTGCCTGTTATCCAATAAAGACCTAAAATTCCTAATAATAAACCAAAATCCCCTACACGATTAGTTACAAAAGCTTTTTGACAAGCATTCGCCGCAACAGGTCGTGTGAACCAAAAACCTATTAATAAATATGAACACATTCCAACTAATTCCCAAAAAAAATAAACTTGGATCAAATTAGAACTAGTAACTAATCCTAACATTGAAGTATTAAAAAAACCCATATAAGCAAAAAACCTCAGATATCCTTGATCATGAGACATATAATTGTCACTATAAATCAGAACCAAAATTGCAACAGTTGTAATTAATACTGACATAATAGAAGTAAGTGGATCAATAAAGTAACCGAACTCAAAAGAAAATTCATTATTTATGGTCCAAGACCATACATTTTGATGAATAGAACTTATAAAAATTTGTTGAATAAATAGATAGAGTGAAAAGATCATAACTATACTTAACAAAAAAATACTCAGAAAAGTCCACATACGCCGAAGGTTTTTTGTTGCTGTCGGAAAAAGTAGAAGTCCAACTCCTAGTAAAATAGGTACTGGAAGTGGAATGAAAGGGATGACCCATGAATATTGATATGTATGTTCCATAAAATAAAAAACCCTTTTTATTTTATTCTTTAATTTTTTTATTTCTTATTCACTGGTTTGTATATATAGACTTTTTTTTTTTCAAAAGGGACAATAAAAAAGCACGCGATTTAAAACCGAAATATAAATTTTTTTAATTAGTATAATCCTTCATAAATCTTTGAGGCGAAATATATATTCAAATAAAAAAATTAGACGTTATTAAATAATATTACTAAGCTATTGCAAAAAAAAATTTTTTGTCTTTTTTGATTACTAAAAAAAAAAAAAAAATTTTTTTTTTTATACAGATACAGAAAAAGTTAATTATAATTCCGTAATACAATAATTTATATACATATATTAAGAATAGAACAAAGATTTACACGGCAAAAAAAACTTTATATTAATTATATAAGAAAAAAACTTTACAAAAAAAATTATTTGAGTTTGATAATTTAGAATTTTTAATGAATCTATTTTAATTTTGGAATTTAGTGACTGTCTTCCAGTACACTAAGCTATCTTTTTTTGTGTAAGAAAGATTATTATAATCGATATTTTTTTTTACATATGAAGTGAAGAAACTTCAGAATTTTATTGATAATATAATCTATCAGTAGAGATTAATTAAAAAAGCACTCTCATACGGATTTCAAACGTTAAAAAAAATAAAATTTTAATAACCCAAATTTATAAAAAAAGTAAAAAACCGTTGGGTTTTAAACTTTTGAATGTTTTTTTGTTTTTAAAATAATATATAATAAAATTTTAAAGAAAAAACTCAATATGGAGTACGAAAGAATAGCATAATAAATGTCTTTGACATCCAATTATACCACTGAAAAACTTTTTTTCATTTTTGAATGGCAGTTCCAAAAAAACGTACTTCTATATCGAAAAAGCGTATTCGTAAAAAAATTTGGAAAAGGAAGGGATATTGGACATCGTTGAAAGCTTTTTCGTTAGGTAAATCACTTTCTACAGGTAATTCAAAAAGTTTTTTTGTACAACAAAATAAATAAAAAACACTATAATAATTAGAATTATCCTAACAAAAGAATTATTTTTTTATAAAAAAAAAAAAAAAAGGAACCAAAAGAGGAAAAAAAGACAATATATAGATAAAAATAAAGGTTAACTTTTATTTTTTAATTTAAAAACAAGGGATTCTTATTTTCCCCATCACTAACTTGATGCAAAAATAAAAAAAGATCTTGTATTTCCTCTTAACGCGGAAATACAAGATCTTTAAGCGAAATCAAAAGGTTCTTAAAATTAATTAATTCTTAAGCGAAAAACTTTTAACTTTATACTTTTAGGGATTATTTTTTATCTGAATTATTATATTCTTTACTTAGAATCAAATTGATAAAAGCATCTATCCACAACAAGTGAATATTAGATAAAAAAAAATATATATTATATTTTTTCTAAGCGATCCAAAAATCTTATGTTTGTACAATATAAAAAGATGTAGCAAAACAGATGGTTTGATAATTTTTTTTTCTTGAGCAATTAGGCAAATCTTTTTTTATTTAAAATTTCGAAGGATTTTTGCGAAGTTTTAATTTTTAGAAAAAGCTTTTTTTATTGTATTCTATAAAAAAAAGAAAGTAAAAAAAGGTTAATTTAAAAAATTTAAGCTAACTCAGGTAAAAAAAGATCTTAATTGAATTAAAACCCCAAAAACGTATTTAAACAGGTTTTTATTCATTAAATAAATTGTAAATTACATTGAATTGGCCTCTTTTTTTTTTTTTTAATCTCGACGATTGAATAAAAACTTGTTAGTATTGTTTTGAACAAGTTGCCGCTATGGTGAAATTGGTAGACACGCTGCTCTTAGGAAGCAGTGCTATAGCATCTCGGTTCGAGTCCGAGTAGCGGCATAAGATCTTATAAAAGAGATATTATATTATAAGTTTTATAATCAAACTAATACCCGACTTTTTTCGAAAATCGGATAAAACCTAGTATTAATTTATTAATTTTTAACATATTTTTTATGATTTTTTCAATTTTAGAGCATATATTAACTCATATATCTTTTTCGGTCGTTTCTATTGTACTGACAATTTATTTTTTAACTTTTTTAGTTCATTTAGATGAAATTATAGGATTTTTTGATTCATCAGATAAAGGAATCGTAATTACGTTTTTTGGTATAACAGGATTATTATTCACTCGTTGGATTTATTCAGGACATTTTCCATTAAGTAATTTATATGAATCATTAATTTTTCTTTCATGGGCTTTTTCAATTATTCATATTGTTTCCTATTTTAATAAAAAACAAAAAAATCACCTAAACTCAATAACTGCGCCAAGTGCTATTTTTATTCAGGGTTTCGCTACTTCAGGTCTTTTAAACAAAATGCCTCAGTCTGCAATATTAGTACCAGCTCTCCAGTCCCAGTGGTTAATGATGCACGTAAGTATGATGATATTAGGCTATGGCGCTCTGTTATGCGGATCATTATTATCAATAGCTCTTCTAGTCATTACATTTCGCAAAGTTGGCCCTACTTTTTGGAAAAATAATATAAAAGAAAATAATTTCTTAAATAAATTATTTTCTTTTGATGCACCTTACGGCATAAATGAAAGAAATTCTATTTTACTACAACAAAATATTAATTTTAGTTTTTCTCGAAATTATTATAGGTATCAATTGATTGAACAATTAGATTTTTGGAGTTTTCGTATTATTAGTCTTGGATTTATTTTTTTAACCGTCGGCATTCTTTCAGGAGCTGTATGGGCTAATGAGACGTGGGGTTCATATTGGAATTGGGATCCAAAAGAAACTTGGGCATTTATTACTTGGACCATATTCGCAATTTATTTACATATTAAAACAAATAGGAATGCTAGGGGTATAAATTCTGCAATTGTGGCTTCTATAGGCTTTCTTTTAATTTGGATATGTTATTTTGGCGTAAATCTTTTAGGAATTGGTTTACATAGTTATGGTTCATTTACATCGAATTAAATAAACCATTAACAAAAAAATAAAGGAATCCAAATAAAAAAGAATAACATCTATATATAACTTCATATAAGTTAAGAAATATAATTTAGTTTTAGTAGTAAATAATCAAGAACCTTTTGAATCAAGTAGTACAATGATTCAAAAGGTTCTCACAATACAAAGACCAAAGACTTCTGATTACAATTCAATTTAATGCTTTTTTTTTTTTCTGAAAACTAGCCATAAAAATAATTAGATAAAATGGATTCGACCTTGTCACTTGCTAATGAGAGCACAAAATCAGGATAAATCCCAATACCTATTATTGGTAGAAGAATAGAGATTGAAAGAAATAACTCTCGGGGTCCAGAATCAAAAAAAGAAAAGTTTTTTACATTTATTAACTTGTATCCATAGAACATTTGGCGTAACATAGATAATAAATATATAGGAGTTAATATCATTCCAATTGCCATTACAAAAATAATTAAAATTTTTGAAATTAATAAATATTTTTGGCTGGTAATTATTCCAAAAAAAACTATTAATTCTGCAACAAAACCACTCATGCCCGGTAATGCAAGGGAAGCCATGGATAAGATAGTAAACATTGTAAATATCTTTGGAATGGAGATAGCCATTCCACCCATTTCATCAAGATAAACAAGCCGAATTCTATCATAACTAGTTCCTGCTAAGAAAAAAAGTGCAGCGCCAATAAATCCATGAGAGATTATTTGTAAAACAGCTCCATTAAGTCCAGGGTCCGTTATAGAACCAATACCTATAATTATAAAACCCATATGAGATACAGAAGAATAGGCTATTCTCTTTTTTAAATTACGTTGACCAGGAGATGTTGAAGCTGCATAAATTATTTGGATTGTACCGACTACCATCAACCAAGGAGAAAACATCGAATGAGCGTGAGGTAATAATTCCATATTGATTCGAACCAACCCATATGCTCCCATTTTTAATAAGATTCCAGCGAGAAGCATACAGGTACTGTAATGTGCCTCGCCGTGGGTGTCAGGTAACCAAGTATGTAAAGGTATAATCGGTGATTTGACGGCAAAAGCAATAAGAAATCCAATATAAAATAATATTTCGAGTGTGACAGGGTAGGATTGATTAGCTAATAGTTCTAAATTTAATGTTGGTTCGTTCGAACCATATAAACTGATACCTAAAACTCCTATTAATAAAAAAATAGAACTTCCTGCAGTGTATAAAATAAATTTTGTAGCTGAATACAGACGTTTCTTTCCACCCCACATGGATAAAAGTAGATAAACGGGAATTAATTCTAATTCCCACATGATGAAAAAAAGTAAAAGATCCCGAGAAGAAAATGATCCTATTTGACCGCTGTACATTGCTAACATAAGGAAATGGAATAATCGGGAATCCCGAGTAACAGGAAAAGCGGCTAAAGTCGCTAAAGTAGTAATAAATCCAGTCAGTAAAATTGTTCCTATAGAAAGTCCATCTATTCCCATTCTCCAGTAAAAATCAAAAAAATTTATCCATTTATAATCTTCGGACAGTTGAATTAATGGATCGTCCATTTTATAATTATAACAAAAAGCGTAGGTCGTTAGAAGAAGTTCTAATATACAAATGCATATAGTATACCATTTATTTACTTTATTTCCCCTATGCGGGAGAAATAACATTAACGAACCAGCAGATATTGGAAAAACAACAATTATTGTTAACCAAGGAAAATCATTCGTGGTGAAGACAAGATACACCAGGTCCAAAGAACGCGTACTCAAAAAAAAAAAAAAAAATAAAAAAAATCTAATTTAACTTTTTTGAGTACGAGTACTTGTCAATAAAAAAAATAAAATTTATTCCAAATTTATTCAAATGAGGTTTTCGGTAACGTATCAATAAGCTAGACCCATGCTTCGAGTTGTTTCATGCCATAAATAAACTCGAACGCTTAAAAAATCCGTCGGACAGGCAGATTCGCATCTCTTACAACCAACACAGTCTTCGGTTCTTGGAGCGGAAGCTATTTGCTTAGCTTTACATCCATCCCAAGGTATCATTTCTAATACGTCTGTAGGGCATGCTCGGACACATTGAGTACATCCTATACAGGTATCATAAATTTTTACTGAATGTGACATGGGATCTATAGTTTTTTGAATGTCATAAATTTTCAATCTAGTAAACTTCTAACTGAATGATATATTAAAATACTAGATGAAGCAATGATTTACTTTAATAGAATTTTTGTAATGAATTCTGGCTCAATTGATTAAAAAATGGGGCTAAAATACTTTGATTTCTTTTATTTTAACAAATATAATCTAGTAAATAATAACCTATTATATATATATGCAAATTAAAGTATATATTTTTTTTATGCTACTTATTTAATAAGGTCGATTGGTTGATGCGAGTTGATTTTCTGTTACGATAAATTGACGAAACTATAGCTAATCCAATAGCTGCTTCAGCAGCTGCAATTGCTATAACAAAAATGCAGAAAATATCCCCTTTTAGTTGGGAATTATCAAAAAAATCAGAAAATGTTACGAAATTCATATTAACTGCATTAAGTATAAGTTCAAGACACATAAGAGCCCTAACAATATTTCGACTCGTGATCAATCCATAAAGACCAATCAAAAATAAATAGGCACTCAAAACAAGTACATGTTCGAGTATCATTCAGCAACTCCTTATCAATTTTGATTCATTTCAATATGAACAATAATTCACCGGATTCAATCAACTAGACTAGAACAAAAAAGTACGAATAAAAACTATATTAGGTAAAATTTATGTAAAAAAATATTTCAAATATATATATAAAAAAAATATATATATTTAAAAAAGTAATATAGTATTAAATCAAATTTAATTGAATAAACGAAAAAAAATATCATAGCATACACAAAGTTTTCTTTAGTCTTTACTAAATTGAACGTTTTTTATTGACGAGCTACCGAAATAGCACCTATCAAAGCAACTAAAAGAATTATTGAAATGAGTTCAAATGGAAGAAAAAAATCTGTTGATAAATGAATTCCTATTTGTTGACTATTACTTATTAAATCTTGCTCTAGAATCTGGTTTAATCTTGTAGTCCAAATAACCCCGTACCATGACGTATCGAGAATTGTAGAAATTAATGAAAAAAGAATAGTTGTACAAACCAACGAAGTAATCCCATTCCCAACGGTCCACAGATTGAAATTTGTGGAATATTCCGAATCATTCATGAACATCACAGCAAATATGATTAAAACATTTATGGCCCCCACGTAAATAAGGAGTTGTGCAGCAGCTACAAAATGGGAATTTGATAGAATATACAATAATGATATACAAACAAGAACAAATCCTAAGGAAAAGGCCGAAAATATTGGGTTGGGAAGTAATACCACTCCCAGACCTCCTACTAGAATACCGGATCCCAGAAAAACTAAAAGAAAATCATGTATTGGTCCAGGCAAATCCATTATATTATTAAAAAAGAAAAAATCGAAACCCTTTTCATGACCTTATTAATTTAACCGGGGAAGTTGTTTTTAATATGTTTCTAATAGATTGAAATTAGAATCTAATGGATATGAATTTATGTAGATACAATTATTAGACTGTTTCGCTTTTTTATGCTAAAGTGTTCAACCTATCTGTTTAAATAAAGTAATTACGAATTTATTTTATTAAAAGAATGAGCCTTAATACTTAATATTTTTATATAAATATAATAAAAATTTTTAATTAAATTCTCTATAAAATTAAAAAAATTTAATTCTTTTTTTAATAAACTTAATGGGTTTACCCTTTTTTTGTTTGAGGTGAATTTAAAATTGTTCGAATAGTGTAATCGTCAATTACTGACATTGGTAAACGACCCAAAGCTATTTGATTATAATTCAATTCGTGACGATCATAAGTTGAAAATTCATATTCTTCAGTCATTGATAAACAATTTGTTGGACAATATTCAACACAATTACCGCAAAATATACAAATTCCAAAATCAATACTGTAATTAAGCAATCGTTTTTTTCTAATATTCGTTTCCATTTTCCAATCAACAACAGGTAGATCTATAGGACATACTCGAACACATACTTCACAAGCAATGCATTTATCAAATTCAAAATGGATTCGCCCACGGAAACGTTCCGAGGTTATTAATTTTTCATAAGGATATTGAATAGTTACAGGTAAACGATTTGTGTGGGATAAGGTAATCATGAAACCTTGACCAATATACCTTGCAGCTCGTAGGGTTTGTTGACCATAATTCATGAACCCGGTTATCATAGGAAGCATATTGTAATTATCTATGAATAATTTTATCTTTGTTTCTTTCTCTTGTTTAAAACAAGTAATTAATATATTGGATTCGTTTTCAATTTATAGTGAAAAGAGTTGGAAAGAAGTTGTTAATAATAGATTACCAAGGGAAATAGGTAAAAGAAATTTCCATCCAAGATTTAGTAGTTGATCCATTCTTAGTCTAGGTAAAGTCCATCTTGTTGCGATAGAAATGAACAAGAACAAATATGTTTTAGCTAATGTAATAAAAATACCAATTGTTGTTACAAAAGTTTGATCCCTTTCAAATAGCTCCAGAATAGGTATATACGGAATAGAAATATTCCAACCGCCTAAGTATAGAACTGTCACAAATAATGAGGAAATTAATAGATTTAGATAAGAAGCAACGTAAAATAAACCAAATTTGATACCTGAATATTCCGTTTGATAACCTGCTATTAATTCTTCTTCCGCTTCTGGTAAATCAAACGGTAATCTCTCGCATTCTGCTAGGGAAGAAATTAGAAAAATGATAAAACCTATAGGTTGACGCCACAAATTCCATCCCCAAAAACCATATTTTGATTGTGCCTCAACTATATCAACTGTACTTAAACTGTTAGATAATCCTAGTCGGTGATAACATTACTATTCTCACCGCTATTACAAAACCGTACATGAGGTCTTCGCCTCATACGGCTCCTCGGGGGCCATAAATAAATCTAAGGACCTGATTAGTATTATTTAGATTGATATGATGTGTTCTAAAATAGATTAAATATAAATATATCTAAATATATCTGGGATCCTGAATTATACCAATGGAATTCTGTCTGCTCAATTTCTAAGAATAAAAAAGGCGCTTCGGAATTCATCTCATCCTTTACAAATTTTAATTTCTATTTGTTGAGTAATAACTTAATCCTTTAATAAAAAACTCCTTGTAAAAATAAAAAAGGTATTTCAGCCCATCGTGGTTTTAAATTACGAATAAAGAATTAAACATCCTATTAGTTTATTATTCATAACAGAAATTCTATTTTATTTTCGAAATATATGAAAAAAATATCCTTGTTTCGTTCCTATTCTTCTTTCCTTTTTAATTTAAAAGTTGGTGGACTTAAAAAATAAAAGATTATTTCGTTTCTGATAGTCATTACATTTATCGGTGGATAGGAGCATACTCTGAATCGGAATCTTGGGGAGTACTGTCTGATCATTTCTACTAATTTCAAGCCCCAATTAATCTTCTTTTTTTTATCTTATGGTATGCATAAATATCCTTTGTAATTTGTTTAATCTCTATTACAAATTCTTTGTGTATTTTGGTGTTTCTAACCATCCACTCACTTTTACCTAATTGCCGCTCACTTTGTAATACATGTATGTTAATCTATATAACTGATAGTGAAAACGCCATACGGTTAATATTTTGAACCCGCTTCAAGCCAGGATGACTAAATCAACCAACCTTGGGGTAAAGTTATTATTACGATTGTGTTTATTTCCGTTTAACCTTTGTACATAGGAAATGAGACTCAACTTTTTACTGCTAATTTCTGAGCAGTTTTTTTCACTCATATATAACTATCAAATTCCTTTTATTAAGATTAACCCAAAAATAAAAATATATTCTGTTTTTAACTTATTCGTCTATAAGAAACGTAATAGTAAAAATGTTTATATTTCAACGAATCGCACGTAGAGATATTGATAAAACACATAGAGTTAATGGTATTTCATAACTAATCGATTGGGCAGCAGCTCGCAGACCACCTAAAAAAGAATATTTATTATTTGATCCATATCCTGACATAAGAAGTCCAATAGGAGCAATACTTGAGATGGCAACCCATAAAAAAATACCGATATTGAGATCCGCTAAAACAAGGTGATTGCTAAAGGGAATTACTGAATAACTTAGTAAAATTGAGATAACTGCTATCGACGGTCCAATACTAAATAAAGGACTATTTCCTCTAGCTGGACGAAGATCTTCTTTGAAAAGGAGTTTTGTCCCGTCGGCTAGGGCTTGAAGAATTCCCAACGGGCCGGCGTATTCAGGTCCAATACGTTGTTGTATCCCGGCAGATATTTCTCTTTCTAACCACACAATTACTAGTACACCTGTTATGATTCCCAATACAAGAGAAAATATAGGGACAAACATCCATATTAGTCCGTAGACCTCTTTTAAAGATTCTAATCTAACAAAAGAATTTATAGTTTGTACTTCTGTTGCATAAATTATCATTTTAACGATCAACTTCTCCCATAATTATATCTATGCTACCGAGTATCGTCATAATATCAGCCAATTTCATTCTTTTAACTAGTTCAGGAAGAATTTGCAAATTAATAAAACCCGGTGGTCTTATTTTCCATCTCCAAGGAAAACCACTTTGATCTCCTATGAGAAAAATTCCCAACTCCCCTTTTGGGGCTTCAACTCTTACATAAAGTTCTTGTTTCGATAATTCAAAAGTGGGAGAAGGTTTTTTACTAATGAATCGATATTCAAAATCATTCCATTCTGGATTCCTTTTTTTATCAAAGCCTCTGCTTTCTAAATTCTCATAGGGACCTCCCGGAAGTCCTTCCAGAGCCTGTTGAATAATTTTTATGGATTCTGTCATTTCGCTAAGTCGTACTAAATAACGAGCTAACGAATCCCCTTGTTTTTGCCATTGAATTTCCCATTCAAATTCATCGTAAGACTCATAACGATCAACTTTACGAAGATCCCAAGGTATTCCTGATGCGCGTAGCATTGGTCCGGATAAACCCCAATTTATTGCTTCTTCCCCACCAATAATCCCAACTCCTTCAACCCGTTCTAAAAAAATAGGATTTCGTGTAATCAGTTTTTGATATTCAACAACCTCGGTTAAAAAATAATCACAAAAATCCAAGCATTTATCTATCCAACCATAAGGTAAATCAGCCGCAATTCCTCCAATACGAAAAAAATTATGCATCATTCTCATACCGGTGGCAGATTCGAATAGATCATATATAAATTCTCGTTCTCTGAAAATATAGAAAAAAGGAGTCTGTGCACCAATATCTGCCATAAAAGGGCCGAGCCATAACAGATGAGAAGCTATACGACTCAATTCCAGCATAATTACTCTGATATAGCTGGCCCTTTTAGGAACTTGAATATTTCCCAATTGTTCTGGTCCATTTACTGTTATTGCTTCTGTAAACATAGTAGCTAAATAATCCCATCGCGTTACATAAGGTAAATATTGTATAATTGCTCGGTTTTCTGCAATTTTTTCCATTCCCCTGTGTAAATAACCCAATATGGGTTCACAGTCAACAACATCCTCGCCATCTAGAGTAACAATTAAGCGAAGAACACCATGCATGGATGGGTGGTGAGGTCCCATATTTACTATCATAAGATCTTTTCCTGTAACAGGTCTCTTCATAAGTTTTTCCTTGATTCGTTCTAGCAGGAATTATATTGCTGAAAACTAAGTTTAAAAAAAAATTAAATATCTAAAAAATAAATTAATTCACAATTTTGTAATTTAACGAGTTTTTAATTCCCGAATATTCAACTGATTAATTAATTCTTTATAACGTACTCTATTTTTTTTTGACAAATAAGTCAGCAGTCGTTGACGTTTTCCCAGAATTTTTCGTAGACCCCTCTGAGATAAAAAATCTTTTCTGTGCAATTCCAAATGTGAAGTAAGTCTTCGTATCTTATTAGTGAAACAGAATACTTGAAATTCAACAGATCCCCTGCTTTCTTCTTTTTTTTCTTGAAATGAAATGAATGCATTTTTTATCATAAAAAGAAATCCTTCCCTTTTTTATATGAATTGAAAGATATGAGTTTTACTGATCAGTAATAATAGTGGTATTTTTTTTGTACAAGGGTATGAATTTAATTAGCAACTTCTTATTCTTAATGTTATTAAAAAGTATAAATTTAGATCTAAAAAGGAGTATTCTTTTAATTTATTTATGTATCTGTTCTGATTGGTATCTACGTCATTGATTAAATTAATCTCATGTATAAAGATTGAATTTAAACCAATCCCTCATATTTGTGCATACAGTTGTTTTCATATACCGTAACTTAATATATTATATTTATATATAGGAAAAATATATTTATTATAGTAAATACGGATCTATCATTAATGAATTTTAAATCGTGTATACATATGTATTCTTATCATACTGAAACTATTTCCGTTAGTAGTATTAAACCAATAGCGATTCATACAAGCTAAATCTTCTAATCTAAAGTTGGGCCAAATAAAGGATTTTAATTTAATTAGGTTTTTTTTATCCTTATCAAGATCTTTCTTTTTATGTAAAACTGTGGTCCAGTTTTGAATATTCTTATCAAATCTTGAATTTATATACCTCATTTTTTTTTTTTTTAAGTTGAAACAAATTAGAATTCGAAATTCTTTACGTCGTTTAGGGGATAGAATATTTTCCGGAACAAAGAAATTATAAAATTTTTTTTTTTTTTTTACAGTTTTGTTTTGATATTTTGTAATGGATTTTTCAAATTTTTTTTTGTATCTTTTACTTTTTTTTTTGTTTTTTTTATGAACCAATGAAATACCTATGGTTCTATATATCATCAGTTGTCCATCGTTTTTTACAGACAAACGTACAGGTTCAATAATAAAAATTCCTTTTTTCATTAATTTTGCAAAAGTGAAATTCTTTTCAATCGTTAGAATTTCTATACTCATCTCCCCTCTTTCAATATAAGATATCGCTATATCGTTTGGATTTTTAAGTCTAACCAAGAGACAGTATACTTTTATATTATCGACAATTTTTTGATTAAAAAAACAATTCCATCGCAATTGAAAACGCGAATACCTTGTGAGAAATAAGTCGAGTTCCGCTTCTGTATTGCTTTTGTATTGTTTTTTATTTATACGTTTTTTTATCTTCGATTCCGCATAATTTTCTTCAATATTTTTTTCTTGGTTTGATAGAGCTGGTTCAGGATTTTTTTTTTTTTCTTTATCTGATTCAAGCTCTCCTTGACCCGCCAATTCTTTTTCTTCTTTATTTATATTATAAAACCGAGGGGATTTTTTTTTTTTTGATCGTATAAAACCCTTTTTCTTTCCAGTGATCTTTTTATTAACATTTTTGTTTTCATTAAAATTGAAAAGAAGTAATTTAATTGGTATCACCCAAGGTTTCTTTTTATATGTACTAGAAAAAAATAAAAGTTCTGGAAAGAAAAAAAATTCAAAATTTGTTATACGACGATTTTTTTTTTTTTCATTCATTCCCATCCAATCAAAAAAGTTTCTTTTTTTTTTTGCAAGACCCGTCTTAGTTATTTTATCAATTCTTTGATAATTCTGAACTTTAGTCTTAATATTTTTTTTTTTACTCTTGGTATCAATCCAGGGCTCAATATTTAATTTTTTTCTAAACCAAAAGTTTAGAATTCTCCAATCCAAATATTTTCTATGCCGGATTTCCCCCATACCCCGAATTTTATATTTTTCTAGAAAAAAAGAGATTAAACTATTATCTAGAGTAATACCTATAGACATGTCAAAAAGTTTTTTTTCTGTAGAATGAATAGATTTGTAACAAAAAATATTATATATAGAATCTTTTTTTAAATTATGTTTTGGATTTAATAACAAGTTGGCTTCAAAAAATTTTTGTTTTTTGTAATAATCAACTTTGTTTTTTTCATATGAATCCTCTTTGGTTAAACTTGGCTTTAGAACTAGAGAGTCTTCGTTTATTTTATTTTTCCATTTTTGGGTTACTAATCTAGCCCACGCAACCCGAGGTAAGTTGTATTGATAATGATTTCGTAACCAGTTTTTCCATGTATTTACTTCGGAATTTAAAAGTGTTTTGTCTTTTAATTCAGAACGAAAGATTTCTTGTTCTTGAAAAAAATCCTTTATTTGGTTCTTAACAAAAAAGGATGTTATGCATATGTTATATTCAAGAACAGCCTTTAATTTCGAAAAGTTACTAACTTGTATTTTTGATAATTTGTAAAATACATATGCTTGTGATAAAGAGCATAGGTCATAACTAAAAAAATTTTTTTTTGATATTAAATTTTTTACAGTCGAACTAAAAAAAAAGTTTTTTTTTTTTTTTAATTTTTCTCCTGTTTCTTCATTCTTGTAAATATATTTATCAATAATTGTTTTTGTTGATTCAAAAAAAATTTGTGTAGTAATTTTTGGAATATTAATGATACCTAGAAAAATAGTTATAGACAGTTGTTCGATGCAAAATTTAAAAAAAAAAACTGATTTACGAATTAATCGGGTATTTTGTCTTTTGAATGTCTGCCAAAAATTTTTCGATGACTTAAATTTTTTATAACCATAACGCGATTTGTTACAACTATTAGTTAGGTTTTGCTTTTCTTTTGAAATTTCGTCTATTTGATTTCTGATTGTCTTTATT